TCGATTGAGCAGCAGCTCGTAGACCACCCAAAAAGGAATATTTATTATTCGACCCATATCCTGACATAAGAAGTCCAATGGGAGCAATACTCGAAATCGCAATCCATAAAAAAACACCTATATTGAAATCAGATAAAATAAAGTTATAGCCAAAAGGAATTACTGAATAGCTTAGTAGAATTGATATAACTGATATGGATGGTCCAATACTGAATAAACGAATATCTCCCCTAGATGGAATAAGATTCTCTTTGAAAAGGAGTTTTGTTCCGTCTGCTAGAGCTTGAAGAACTCCAAAAGGACCGGCGTATTCGGGTCCAATGCGCTGTTGTATCCCTGCAGATATTTCTCTTTCTAACCATACAATTGCTAGTACACTTATTGTGATTCCCAATATAAGAATCAAAATAGGTAAAAGTACCCATAGAATTCCATAGACTTCGTTTAAAGATTCCAATCCGGAAAAAGAATGGATATCTTGGATTTCCGTTGTATCAATTATCATTTCAACGATCAATTTCTCCCATAATGATATCTATGCTACCTAGTATTGTCATAATATCAGCCAATTTCATTCTTTTAACTAATTGAGGAAGAATTTGCAAATTGATAAAACCTGGTGGACGAATTTTCCATCTCCAAGGAAAACCATTCTGATCTCCTATTAGAAAAATTCCTAATTCTCCCTTGGGAGCCTCAACTCTTACATAAAGTTCTTGTTTCGGCAATTCAAAAGTCGGAGACGATTTTTTACCAATGAATCTATATTCAAAATCATTCCATTTTGGCTCCTTTTCTCTCTCAAAGCAGCGGATTTCTAAATTTTCATATGGCCCCCCGGGAATTCCTTCCAAAGCCTGCTGAATAATTTTAATGGATTCCGTCATTTCACCAATTCGAACTAAATAACGAGCTAATGAATCTCCTTCTTTTTGCCATTGAACTTCCCAATCAAATTCCTCGTAACATTCATAATTATCAACTTTACGTAGATCCCATTCTATTCCGGAAGCCCGAAGCATCGGTCCTGATAAACCCCAATTTATTACTTCCTCTCTACCAACAACACCTACTCCCTCAACCCGTTCTAAAAAAATTGGATTTCGCGTAATAAGGTTTTGATATTCAACAACCCTTGTTAAAAAATAATTGCAGAAATCAAAACATTTATCTATCCAACCATAAGGTAGATCAGCCGCTACGCCTCCGATACGAAAAAAATTATGCATCATTCTCATACCTGTCGCAGCTTCAAATAGATCATATATTAATTCTCTTTCTCTAAAAATATAGAAAAAAGGGGTTTGTGCACCAATATCTGCCATAAAAGGTCCGAGCCATAGTAGATGAGAAGCTATACGACTTAACTCCAACATAATTACTCGGATATAGCTGGCTCTTTTAGGTACTTGAATATTTCCCAATTGTTCCGGTCCGTTTACGGTTATTGCTTCTGTGAACATAGTAGCTAAATAATCCCAACGTGTTACATAAGGCAGATATTGGATAATTGTCCGGTTTTCCGCAATTTTTTCCATCCCTCTGTGTAAATAACCCAATATTGGTTCACAATCAATAACATCTTCACCATCCAGAGTAACAATAAGTCGAAGAACACCATGCATTGATGGGTGCTGAGGCCCCATATTGACTATCATGAGGTCTTTTCTTGTAGCTGGGACATTCATAGGTTTTTCCTCGATTCATTCTTCCATGAATCGTAAAAAAAAAAGTTCATCTAAATTCAGGATCTAATAAATCGAATAATTGAAAATGACTCTTGAAATTAACGAATTTGTGACTCCCTAATACCCAACTGATTTATTAATTTTTTATAACGTATTCGATTTTTCTTTGCCAAATAAGACAGTAGTCGTTGTCGTTTTCCCAGAATTTTACGTAAACCTCTTTGAGATAAATAGTCTTTCCGATGTAATTCAAAATGTGAAGTAAGTCTTCGTATCTTATTAGTGAAATTGATTACTTGAAATTCAACAGATCCAGGGTTTTCTTCTTCTTTTTTGTTTGAAATAACAGGTATAATTGAATTTTTTATCATAAAATAAAATGAAAGCTTTCCTCTCCCCCTCCTTTTTGATAGATATTTTTATTGATCAGTAATAGTAATTACACTAAATTTTAATTTTTTATATTATTTATTAAATTATCTTAATTAAAAATTATGAATTTCTTTTTTTTTTTCAAATAAAATTAATTACTATGCTTAAGCAATCCGATTCAAATATCTATATAAATACTATATTTATGGATTCACAAAATAAAAAATTCTATTGTATACTTAAAAAAAAAAAAAGAAGACGATTTTTTTGATTCATTTTTCTATCTAAAATCATTGAATTAGTATCAATGATGCGTGTGCGCATTTATAAATATATAAGATATATATTTAAATATATATCTTATCTTCACATATAAGATATGTGAAGATAAGAAATTAAATTATTCTATTTTAATTCTAAATAAATAGATAAATAGAAGATAAATGGTAAGAGTATCAATCAAATTTTCAATCGCGGATACATATGTATCCTTAATATACTGAAACGGCTTCCATTATGGGTATCAAACCAATAGCGATTTATACAAGCTAAATCTTCTAATCTATAATTTGGCCAAAGAAAGAATTTTAAATTCATTAGTTTTTTTGTTTCTATATCAAGATCTTTATTTTTAGCCAAAACTTGACAGCCAGTATTTATTTTATTCTCATTGCAATTTATTGTGTTTCTAGTATTTCTAGGATTCAAACAAATTAGAATTCTCAATTCTCTACGGCGTCTATTGGACAAAAGATTTTCAGGAACAAGCAAATCAGTATGATTTTTATCTTTATTTTCTGTTATCTTTTGATTTCTTGTTCTTCGAATGTTTTTATCAAAATTCTTTTTATCAACACGACCTTTTTCTGCATTTCTTTGAAAAAATTGACGCTTATTCTTATGAATCAACGATAGGGTTATGGTTTGATACATAAAAAATTGTTCATAGTTTTTTCTAGACAGACGAACAGGTTCCATAGAAAATATTTGTTTTTCAATCAATTCTTTAGTGTCCCTAAATCCTGTAAGAGTGAAATCCGTATGATTATTAATCGCCATAGTATCTAGACTTAGTTCTCCCCTTTTTATAGAGATTATAAAAAATTTTTTTAGATTTTTCAATCTAATCAGGAGACAATAAAATTTGATCTGATTCATTATTCTTTCGTGTAAGAAATTATCAAAGTTCAAATGAAAACCCAAATACTTGTCTAGTAAGAAAGCTTGTTCTCCCTTTAGATCGTTGAGGTAGTCATTTCGATCTACGTCTATGTATTGATCTCGATTTATACTATAAGAACCATTTTCCCAGTATGATTCTTCATAAGCTTGGTTTTCGAGAGATAGATATAGACCTAATGGACCCGCATCTGCTTCTTCTTGTGCTCCTTTTAGAATGTCGAAGTCGAAATTAAGATATTTGTTTTTTTTCGTTCCAGTGATGTTTTTCATTTTACTAACATCTTTTCCATAAAAAGGGAAAAAAAGGAATTTTATTGGTACGATCCAAGGATTCTTCTTATATGCATCATAAAATCTTGATAATTTTGAAAAAAACCAAAATTTCGATTTCGGATTCGATTTCGATATAGAACGATTTGGTATTTCTACATTCATTACCATCCAATCAAAATACTTTCTATCCAGATTTTTTTCCATATCTATAATAGCATCTTCTGCTAGATAATTTTTGATAGAGATATCGCCCGTTATATCAAAAAATTCTTTTTTACATGTGTTGTCATTATAAGAAATGGTTTGGTTTTTGTTTGTTTGGAATGGTGATCTATATCCATAAATATATGAATTTTTCTTATCTGCATAATTAAGATATTTATATGACAAAAGATCATATCTATATTGTTTTTTAATTTTTTTTTGAAAATTTAATAAGTCTACTTGTTCGTTTTCGTTTTTGTAAAGAATTAATCGGGTTTTGTCATAGGAATCATAGTTGATTAAATCTTTATTTTGAGCCACACGATGTTTATTGATTCTATTTCTCCAGTTTTGTGGTACTAATCTCGACCATCTGCTCTCAGGTAAATCATATTGATAATGAACCTTTAACCAATTTGTCCATTGATTCATTACAGAATGGGGACGGTTCTTATGTCTTAATTTTGAATTTGAATTAAATATTCCTTGTATTCTAAAAAAATAATTCTTTATTTCATTCTTAAGAAAAAAAGATCTTTCATGAGATTCAAAAATAGATCGTAACTTATACTTATATCCGTTAATAACTTGGATTTGTGATAATTTAAAAAATACATATGCTTGTGACAAAGAAGATACGTCACAAGAATTCTCTGAATTCGTATTCGTAATATTACAAGATTTGTGTATAATCGACATAAATGGAATTATACTTTGATGTGTTTTATCAATTCTTTCTGCATTTGTTTTTTTATTGGCAATGGATTTAGTTACAATATTTTTTGTTGATTCAAGAAAAAGTTGTATATTGATCCTAGGAATACCAATGATACATAAAAGGATATCGATGTATATCCTTTCCATGAAAAATTTGAAAAAAGAATATGATTTACGGGTTAATCGAACAATTCTTCTTTGTAATATTTGCAAAATATTTTTTTGTAATTCGAATCTTTTAGCATCATAAGTTGTTTTGTTAGAATTCAAATTTTTCTCTGAAGTTATAACCCCCCCTTCGTTTGTCATTTTTTCTATTTCTGTTATGATTGTCTTTGTTTTAACATTAAGATCTTTTATCCTTTTTTCTGTGAATGAACTATTTGTCCAATTCATAGAGTGAATTATAACGGGTGATTCGTAAATCGTTGGATTATTCTTACTGATTGTTGAATTTTTGTTGTTTTCACCCAATTCATATATATTTTTGAATCTAAATAGAATACTTTTGATGTTCCATTTTTCGATTTCTTTTAAGATAGTTACAAACCATTTTTTTCTTTCATTTAAAACTTGTAGAACTAGAAAAAAACGATTTTTGAAATTTTTTTTCAATTGTTTTTTAATTTTTTTAAAAATGGGACCCAAAAATGAAAATGGATTGGGGAAATAATTATCAAGGTACGATTCCACTTGTGTTCCACAAGCTGTTAAAAACCAGAAGTTTTTTTTTTTCACATTTTTTTTTTCAGTAAATCTTTTTTTTTTTTCAGTAGATCGTAGCTTAGATTTGTGCCAAGGTTTCAAAACAAAAGGAGATAAGATCCTTATCTGAAGACCCTCTGTGAACCAGTTTTTTGGAAATTCTTTGTGGGATACTGGAACGCCCTGATAGGTGCATTTAATATGCACTTCTTTTTTCCAATCCCTAAAATCTTCTGACCATTCGGGATATTGAAATAATAGTATACGAATGATATTTTTTGTTATTATCAATGAAGGTACTATAATATATTTTCTAAGAATTGATTGGATTATTAATACAAAGCTTCTAAGTATTAGACCATAAAGAATGCTCTCCCAGGCCTCTTCTATTTCTCTAAGTCTTTTTTCGTCGTTGTTTTTTTTTTCCTCTTTTTGATCCTCTGCTATCCTTTCCTCAAAAGCCAAAAATTCTGAATTGTCTGTACCTTTTTTCCTGAAATATTCTTTCAAATATTGGGATATATCATCGAAAAGATCAACCAAAAAAAATTTTTGTATTTTGTCCAAAAAAAGGGGGGAATTGGCATTTCTTTGAAAGAGTTTCCAAGTCACTGTTTTACGCCTTAGAGAGCGCATAGATCCTTTGATTATTTCTCGGGCAAAATCCGGTTCGCGTGAATAATTTAGTAAAAACAATTCGTTCTGATCAATAAAATCACTATCTTCATAGTCATCAGTATTAGAAATATTAATAGGCCGAATATCTTGAGTGTAATTCTCTGTTTTATCATTAAAAATCACTATACGTTGGGCGTATCTGCAACGAATCTGAGGTTCCTGTGATACTGCTTCCGTCAGTTCCTCCAATTCGTCGATTAAGCTGTATGACCATATAGGAACTGTTTTACTGATTTCGTGTATTTTTTGATGGTCCAGATCACTTTCAATTACGTCCAATAAGAATTTTTTTTTTCTTTTTTTTTCTTCGGAATATATTTTTACTTGTTCATGTTCTGGAAATAAATAAAGTCTGTCAAAATTCAAACTTGATACTGATTTTTCCGAAAATTTACTTATTAAGTTAAAAAAAAACCCAATTTCATTTAATAATGATTTTCTATCAAATGGATTTATTTTCTGTTCAAATTCGGGATCTGGATAATGACTATTAATAGAAAGAAGGATACCGTGAATCTTATTGATCAAAATGGACTTTGTTTTGTAAATTTCATTTTCAATTGATGGTGAAAAACTGTTTGGCATTTGTCCACGAAAGCATCCATTCAAGAAAGGATCATATATTTGAGTTAAATATTTTCTTTTCTTCTGATCATCACACAATCTAATTCGGTTTTCTAATACATCCATAGGAAGAGATTGCTTATCTAGAACTTTAGCCCTTTTATAAAATTCATTGCTTAGTTTCTTTCTTTTTTCTTTATTAGTGGAGCTCCAATAATTAGACAATTCATTATAGGAGATTTTATCTCTTGTGAAGAGATCCATTTTTCTTTCCATGATTTTAAGAAAAGTAGATAAATTAGGTGGATACGTGAAAGATATTCTTTCTTTTCCATCACTTTGACATATATGAAAAAAAAATTGTGAATTTTCATTTCTTACGACATTGTCAAAGTAATCATTTTTGATATATCGCAATGGACGATTCCATCGTTGATAATCGAAAAGAGTAGTTACAAGAGGTAGTTGAAGATTAAGATTCTCCTCTTTCTGGATTGTGTTGAAAGTATTATCTTTTTTCGCAAAAAGATAATGAGAAAGATCTTCTTCCATTTCCGAATCTCTTTCACCATCAATTTCTCCAATTTCATCGTTTTCTTCAGTTTCTATCAGTCCGTCATCCAAAAAATAAGGAGCCGGTATTCTGCCTAAATAGTGTAAAAAGGTAATAAATAAAAAAACAACAAATATTTGACCCACATAATTTCGCAATTTTAACAGAATGTACTTATCAAATCGAATAGTTACCTTCGATTTGATCGAATTTAGCGAATTATTTTGCTGTAACCAGACTAATATAAATCCAATCAATTTCATCAAAAAGATGTGACCAATTAACCAACCAACAAAACTACTTGTTAAGAATAACAATTTATTGTTGCATCGAAAGAGATAAATGTTCACTAATCTTATTAAAATTGAACTTGGAAAAAGAAGGGGGTTTAATAACTGAAAAAGAAGATTGTTAAAGAATACTTTGTGAATACTAAATTTACGCATTGAATTTGTATTCTTGTATCCAGAATCCAAATAGTAGTGTTTGTCATTTTTGTCTAAGAAATTAAAAAAAAGATATGGTAAAGTTAAGAAAGTTATTGTATGAGGTCTACTCAATGCT